TCTTTTTCTAGGCCTGCCACTTTATCTTTTCTTTTTTAATGCGGTCTGATTTCTCATGTTACGGCTTAGTATTATGTCTTTCAACTATATCGTTTCATGTTAGTAAATATTTAAAATTTTTTTTTTTATTTTTATTTTCGTGAAACCGAAAAGAGACCTTCCTATTCTATGCAAAACAATAAATTAGTTTATTTTCCTAATACTTATAGGACGAAATTCAAATTCAGTGCCATTGATAAGACCGCGCTTGGTAATTTCTTTACCATGGCTCCCTTCCTTCGTTTTTCTTTTTTATTAGGTTGCAAAAAACGTATGAAATCGAGGGATACAAGAATCTCCGTGAATTTAGATAATTGGGATAATCCCGAAGGGTGGGATGCCCAGGAAGACCCTAGGTGGGATGACTGTGGGTGGCATGCCGGTGATGACGATGATCATGAAAATAAAAATGAAAAAGAAAATGATAAAGAAAGTGATAATAATCCTGGTGGATTCCACAAATATAGGCATTTGTGGGTTCAATGCGACGTTTGTTATGGTTTAAATTATAAGCCACTTTTTAATTCAAAAATGTATATTTGTGAATGTTGCGACTATCATGTGGAAATGAATAGTTCGGATAGAATTGACCTTTTGATTGATCCAGACACTTGGGTTCCTATGGATGAAGACATGGTCTCTCTGGCCATTGAATGGGATTTCGAAGAAAAAGAGGAGCCTTTTGAACTGGACCTCAGTGAATGGGAAGCTGAACTCAAAAAAGTGTACATAGAACTAAAAAAGTTATAATATTTTAATAAAAAAAAAACCACAATAGGAGGAAAAGGTTATGCAAATTTTAATGAATATTGTAGTTAAAAACAGATGTATGCAACTTTTAGTTAAAAACAGAGGGAAAACCATGATGCAAATTTTAGTTTTACAAATACAAAAGTATGATTTACAAAGGCAACAAGTCTCACATATTTTGACTCTTGTGGCTTGTTTGTGTTTTGGCTATATAAACTGGGTTTCCATAAAGAAAAAAATTTGCCGTCTTCTTTTATTCGAAAAAGGGGATCCACGATATATGCGTGTCCGCAAATTCGGCTTATCTGAAAGAGTAGTTGATGTACTTTTTGATGAAAAAAGACTAATTTCTCTTAATCAAATAGAAATAGAAGGTTTGGAGGAGAAAGATAAAGAGGAAATTGTCAGAAAAATAGACCAATTTGTTAATAATTCGTGGGCTTTAACGGCCTTATTCTATTGTAACTTTGAGAAACTGAAAGTGAAACCATGGTGGTGTAGATTGATAGTCTATATCTCTAGAAAAAGAAAAGACCCGGCTTTTTTCTTTATTTCAGAATTGAGGTTATCTACCCCAATAACTAGTTTCCTCATGAAAGAAGAGATCTATACCATCGAGGATCTTCTAATCATTATAAAGGATACTCACAGTTCGAAGTGGAGGAGATTTGTACAATCAGAAGAGTTGGCATATATAGATTTAATCGAGATCTATACAACCGTACACAATTTTCTTCATTGTTCAGACAATCTCCGGGCGAATAAGAAGCGCCTGGGTACAGGTGGAATGAAAGAGAATTTCGAATCCGCTTTATATGCGGCGAACAAAAAAGCTATAAGTCGGGTCAAGTAAGTCAGAATATTCATTACAATATTCTGCTGAATCCATTTCTTTTTCTAGGCCTGCCACTTTATCTTTTCTTTTTTAATGCGGTCTGATTTCTCATGTTACGGCTTAGTATTATGTCTTTTCTATGCAAAACAAAAACAATAAATTAGTTTATTTTCCTAATACTTATAGGACGAAATTCAAATTCAGTGCCATTGATAAGACCGCGCTTGGTAATTTCTTTACCATGGCTCCCTTCCTTCGTTTTTCTTTTTTATTAGGTTGCAAAAAACGTATGAAATCGAGGGATACAAGAATCTCCGTGAATTTAGATAATTGGGATAATCCCGAAGGGTGGGATGCCCAGGAAGACCCTAGGTGGGATGACTGTGGGTGGCATGCCGGTGATGACGATGATCATGAAAATAAAAATGAAAAAGAAAATGATAAAGAAAGTGATAATAATCCTGGTGGATTCCACAAATATAGGCATTTGTGGGTTCAATGCGACGTTTGTTATGGTTTAAATTATAAGCCACTTTTTAATTCAAAAATGTATATTTGTGAATGTTGCGACTATCATGTGGAAATGAATAGTTCGGATAGAATTGACCTTTTGATTGATCCAGACACTTGGGTTCCTATGGATGAAGACATGGTCTCTCTGGCCATTGAATGGGATTTCGAAGAAAAAGAGGAGCCTTTTGAACTGGACCTCAGTGAATGGGAAGCTGAACTCAAAAAAGTGTACATAGAACTAGAATTGCGAATACAATTAAAAAAAGAAAAAGAAAAGGCTGATCAAGAGCGTCTCGATTCCGAAGAAAAAGAGAAGACTGATCAAGATCGTCTCGATTCAGAAAAACAAGATCTTCTCTATTC